GTAATGGATCTTGAAGTACTATTTCTGCGTCTCCCTGACCAAATCCACCTACATTAGGATTACTCGTTAAAGGTTGATCAAATTTGATAGATTCACCCTCTGAAACAAGAAGTTCTGGTCCTGGAGGGATAATATCAACCACTTGACGACTATCCGATGCATCTGTTATGGTTATCTCATACCCCCCTTTTTCTTTTCGTATGATTTTGCTTACTATACCTGCTGCTGTAGCATTATAAACTGTATTGTTACTCTTGCTCCCGTCGGGATAAATCTGACCTCTTCCCCTGTTCCCGCCTACGTATATAGGATATTTTAAGAAGCGAGCATCCCTCTTAGTAGCGGGGTCCGGGGAAAGAATAGGAAAGGTGATTTCACTATATTTCTTACCGGGGACAGGGCCCACCACAAGAATATTTTTTTTATTGGGGCGATAGCTCTGAAAAGACAAATTGCCTATCTTTTCTTTCATCTCGGTAGAAAGACGATCGGGAGGGGCTAATTCAAAACCCTCCGGTAAAATCAGAACAGCCCCCACATTCAAACCCCCTTTTTTACCATTAGAAAGAACTTGTTTCAGTTGCATATCATAAGGGATTCGAACAACTGCTTCAAATACAGTATCGGGAAGTACCGCTTGTGGTACCTCAATATCCACGGGCTTATTAGCTAAATGGCAATTGGCACATACAATACGGCCAGTTGCTTCTCGTGGATTTTCAAAACCCTGCTGCGCAAAAATGGGATATGCACTTGCAATGGATGTCCGAGTTATGATATATATCATGAGCGATACGGAAATAGATCGAGTAATCTGTTTCTTTATGCAAGAAAAAGTATTTCTAGTTTGCATGGTCCAATCATTGATTCCAAAATTTATACAATAAAATAAATGGGGTAGGTCGCTAGTATAGTTCCCTATCCACGATTCTGCTATTTACTGGAATAAAAAAATATAGGATGAAGCTATATATATATAATAAGTAAGATTTTCAATGCTTTGTTTATCTACAACTACAAAGTAATAAGTAATAAACATTCAAATTGGATTAGATTCATATCAGTGCAATAGATCCTTTATCAGTCATTCATTGAATGATAAATAACTACAAGTGACGGAGATACACGATTTAAATAACGGAAAATCCAATATTTCAAAATTGTATCGAGAATGACTGGAAAGGTGGAAACAAGACCAGATAGAATTTGATCATTATAACCAAATCCAAAATCTTGATAGATAGAGCCAATCATTAATTCCCAACCATGTGGTGAATGGAATCCGATACATAAATCAGTTAATAAAAGAATGGAAAAGACTTTGACTGTGTCGCTTAGGTTATATAGGAATTCCCGAGACCAAGAGTTAAGAATAACAAGGTTTTCATTACCCCAAATAGAATAACCGCTTAGAATAACAAAACAGATGAGATTTGTCGAGAAGTGCAAAATCGTATGGATATGACCCTCATTTTGTATCTTGATGAATTGGATTGTTTCTTTATGGATTCCTATACGAAACTCTTGTGGATGTGTCTCCGAGTATTCTTTGATCATTTCGTCCAAGAAGACGAATTCTTCTAATTCTATGAATTTTTCTAGAATACTCTTTTCTTGAATGATATTCAAGAAAATTTCGGATTGCCCAGTATTCCACCAATTAGTAATCCAAGATTCCAAACATTTCTTAAATGAGAAAGAAATCCACCAGGGCAAAAAGACTATAAATGAAAGATAGAAAAGAGGAGTGAATGCTTTCTTTTTTGCCATTTTTTCATGAGTTTTATCGAAGGTATGAATCTATTTTCTTGGTGAGTCTTTGAATCTAGAAAGAATACAGAAAGAAAAAAGATTCTTAGCCTATTTCTTTTAGTAAGAAATCCAATTGTTGATCATTAAAGAATACAAAAGAAGGGAGAAAAATAAACTGCCAAAAAAGAAATGATTGACAAGATATGCTAGATCTAAAGTATCAATTCCAACAAATATTGAACTTAAAAAAAGAAAACGAAAGGGTTTGCTATCTGAGATGAATCTATTATTTCGATTTGTTATTGAAGTTATTGAGTTGTGTGAATTTGCGTACGCATAAAAGACCACAAAAGGAGTTTCCTTTTATGTTTGTTTCATATACGTTTGCTTTGGTTAAATGACTGTTCTGACGAAACATCAAGTTCAGTTAGAACCAAAGTAGTCTTGCGTTTTTTATTTTTTAGTTCCTTATTTTCAAAATACTTCAATTGGTACGCGCAAGAAATAGGCCAATTCAGCAGCTTTTTTTTCAATCTCTCCTGGAGTCAAATTCTCATCAGTACGAGTCAAAGGAATGGCCCTCTGGCCTCGGATGTCCATATAAAGGACACGACGAGCATAAATCCCCTCTTTCACTTCTATTCTAACAGACCGAATATCCTTTATAAGGAATCGGAGGAATATGCGACGATTTCTTCCAGGAAATCCCCAACGAAAAATACACACTATTCCTTCCCTTCTATCGAATAGATCATAACCACTACCTACATTCCAAGAAATAGTACACCATAAATAGGAGCTAATAAAGAGACCCGCAATTCCGTAGAACGACATGACTATCCCTTGTGGGAAAAAAATGATTTGCTGAGATGGAAAAAACGATATCAAATTTCTACCAAGATAACTGGAAATTCCAACTAATAAGAATCCTAATGAACCTAAAAAAAGGATAAAAGCCCAGCAGAAATTACTTATTTTTCGAGACCCTGGTAGAAGTTCTATCCATATATGTTCTGATCGCCAACTCATACTTGATCCGATTGTATTTTATTGGAATTTAGATAATACCCCAGAAAAATTGAACTTTGCTGTTTCCGAAGTCATTCTCATCAACTAGCACTAGTTTGATGGGAACCTTTAGGAGTAATTCATCAACTTGGTTAGATCTAAAATAAGAACCCCCTAATACAATACGATTCTACTATCCGTATCGATATACATATTACATATAGATCCGCCGACTTCATTTTAAATTTTAAGTCATCCGGCGATCCTGATCTATTTTCAAATTGCTAGAATTCAAATATCCATATATCACGTTTCCACAAACCTTAAGAACCTTTTCCTTTATGTTCGGCGGAAATCACACGTTAGACTCTATTTCACTAACTAGATATCCGTGTTATGATACAATATAAGTCCAAGTTTTGAAAAAAAAAATGGATGAGATTGGATCCCGTTGAATCTAAACAATCTTATTGTTTTGAACATGAAGAAATAAAGAAGCCATTGCCATTGCCGGAAATACTAGGCCTACTAATGGTACAAAAATAGAGGGAAGGTTCATCATAGAAGGGTACCCCGATTTACTATTTGTATCTGTTATTCTTTCTAGAAATCTATTCTATAATAGAAATCTATTCTATAAAATAAATAGAAATATCAAATAAAGATATCTTGTAATTAAGTAATAATTAGAATGAAGAATTTGAATTCTTATGAGTTCGTAGATAATTTTCTTATATAGATTATATAGTAATAGAATTCATAGTAATAGAATTCTAGAATTTGGAATCGAAACGAAATAGGTAGAATAAGTGCAAAGAATGTAGAACTAAATAAATGGGCTTTTTCATCTTTCTACATGAGTCTATATGATAATCAAGCTTATTATTTCTCTTCATTTATTTGTATTTTGTTCTTGTCTTCTAATTGAATAATTCAAATAGATATATAAAGAGTTTCTTACAGATTATCGCAGGATTAGCTAAAATGGTTTTTCGGGCGATAGAGAAAGCTAGAAAACTCTATTATCAATATTGGAATTATCAAATTTAGACCCCTAGAAGAAGAAATTTTGTTTCTCTAATTTCACGAAAGGAAGAATTCACTCTTCAGGTTTATTGATTCGTAATCAGGATTAGAATATAGGATAGGTAAAAAAAAGAGTTATCCGCAACTTTTGTTGCTTTCTGCAATTAGATCTTCTGTTCCCAAAGAAACTCTCTTTTTTCCTTTGATTTCGAGAAAATCACTCCTTCTTTCTTTGTTCTTTGCTACAAATCAAAATAAAATAATTGAACTTAACGCTCTACTTGATTTGAATTTTGATTCAAAGCAAAAAGTGGAGCTCAAATAACTCACTCAGAACGCTTTTTAAAAGATGACGTGGTACAATTAAGTCAAATAAACCCTTCTCGAATAAATATTCAGCCTCTTGTGAACCTTCAGGTACTGTTTGATTCAATGTTTGTTCAATGACTCTTTTACCCGCAAATGCAACGTAAGCATTGGGTTCGACAATGATAATATCCCCTAACATACCAAAACTGGCTGTTACTCCACCAGTTGTAGGAGATGTAAGGATTGATACATAAAATAACCTTTTATTTAATTGATACTCATATAAAGCAGACGATATTTTAGCCATTTGCATCAAGCTCAAACTTCCTTCTTGCATGCGCGCACCCCCCGAAGCACACACTATAATAAGAGGTAAAAATTTGTTGGTAGCGTGCTCAATCAAACGGGTGATTTTCTCCCCGACTACGGATCCCATACTACCCCCCAAAAAATGAAAATCCATAACCCCAATTGCTACGGGAATACCGTTTAGTTGGCCTATGCCTGTTTGAACAGCTTCAGTTAATCCTGTTTTTCTTTGATAAAAATCAATACGATCTTTATAAGTCTCCTCCTCCTCCCCCTCCGAATCAAATTCAATGGGATCCCGAGAAACCATGTATTCATCCATAGGATCCCACGTACCCGGATCGATCAAAAGTTCAATTCTATCTGAACTACTCATTTTCAAATGATATCCACATTGTTCACAAATATTCATTTTTGATTTCAAAAATTTCTTATAATTTAATCCATAACAATTTTCGCATTGAAGCCACAAATCCTTATATTTTTTAGTTCGATCGAGATCATTAGAACTTTCTCTTTCATTCTCATTAGAACTTTCTCTTTCATTCTCATTAGAACTTTCTCTTTCATTCTCATTAGAACTTTCTCTTATAGTT